CAAAGGTATCTATCCAGCAGTGGATCCTTTAGATTCAACGTCAACTATGCTCCAACCTCGGATTGTTGGTGAGGAACATTATGAAACTGCTCAAAGAGTTAAGGAAACTTTACAACGTTACAAAGAACTTCAAGACATTATAGCTATCCTCGGGTTGGACGAATTATCCGAAGAGGATCGTTTAACCGTAGCACGAGCAAGAAAAATTGAACGTTTTTTCTCCCAACCCTTTTTCGTAGCAGAAGTTTTTACCGGTTCTCCGGGAAAATATGTTGGTTTAGCAGAAACAATTAGAGGGTTTAAATTAATCCTTTCGGGGGAATTAGATGGTCTTCCTGAGCAGGCTTTTTATTTGGTAGGTAACATCGACGAAGCTACCGCGAAGGCTATGAACTTAGAAATGGAGAGCAAATCGAATAAATGACCTTAAATCTTTGTGTACTGACCCCTAATCGAATTGTTTGGGATTCCGAAGTGAAAGAAATCATTTTATCTACTAATAGTGGACAAATTGGCGTATTACCAAACCACGCTCCTATTGCTACAGCTGTAGATATAGGTATTTTAAGAATACGCCTTAACAACCAATGGCTAACGATGGCTCTGATGGGTGGTTTTGCTAGAATCGGTAATAATGAGATCACGATTTTAGTAAATGATGCAGAGAAGGGTAGTGACATTGATCCCCAAGAAGCTCAACAAACTCTTGAAAACGCGGAAACTAATTTGAAGAAAGCTGAAGGTAAGAGACAAACAATTGAGGCAAATCTAGCTCTCAGACGAGCTAGGACACGAGTAGAGGCTATCAATACAATTTCATAATTCGTTTGTGTACCCGACTAAGCAAAAGAGATTTTGTTTATAAGTTCTTTTGAACTGCCAATTGAATACAATCAAATAGAATCCAGTGAAATTAAATTCTGATGCAAATGTCAATTAATTTAAGAGATGAATATAAAAACTTATTAGATATCGTTGACTCTGCTATCTAATAAGTTCTACCTACTATTGGATTTGAACCAATGACTCCTGCCGTATGAAAGCAATACTCTAACCACTGAGTTAAGTAGGTCATATGACAAAGAGAAACAAACGTGACCCATCCCGTCGATGGATTATAAATGGAATATTATTTATAAGCAATATCAATCAAAAAGATCAAAGAGCTATGATGTTGGATCGTAGAATATTCATCTTGACAAGAAATTATCTAGATAATAAAATATGTATTACAAGCACAAGGGCTATAGCTCAGTTGGTAGAGCAACTCGTTTACACGTGCGCCAATGTTTTTCAGAGAAGTCCATCATGTAATCAAAAGATTTGATCTTCTTGAGAAATCAATGTCTTACTCCATGACTTTGAGGGAACAATAGCCTGACAAAAGGTTCGGTGCCTATTTAGTTATGCGCCAAAGAAACCGGGCCTTTGATTTGAGATATTGATAGGGTGAATATTCAGTTTAGTCAATGCTAGGCAGAATGAGCACAAGGACTTCAAAATAATCTCTTTTCATCCTATGAGCTTTAAGGTGTATAAAGTTGCATATTTTATGCTTTAAGCAGAGCCGATAGAGACTCTATTTAACTTAGGTTGATCAAGGCCATAGCAGACCTACGTCAAGATAACCCTTCTTTGAAACACTTTGGCAGTGCTCCTAGATCAGTAATGAATCAAAGGGCATGGAGCCATCTCCTTAATCTTTCTTTCAAAAAAAATATGGCAGACTAGCTGATATTTCTATTAGTTAATGAAAGAGCCCAATGCAAAAAACTGCATGTTGGGTTTTTGAAACAGTTCGACTCATTTTAATAATAAAAAGTTTGATCTGTTTTACCGAGAAGGTCTACGGTTCGAGTCCGTATAGCCCTAAATGAAAATGAAATAAAATGATACAAAAATTTTATAGTTGTCATTTCCGTATTCTTTTCTTGTTTGGAATTGTGGAGTGACTTGGTTTATCGGAAAAAAAATATATTTCCATAAGTTCGCTCACGGAGATTATTTACAGCAGAGCATACAAATGAAAACAAAAACGCATGTCAATAGATCCAAGCAGTAGTCTTATAATTTCGGATAAACAAACCCATTTTTCTTCATTAATCTTTGTATTGGTAAATTAATTACCTATGAATTTTCCTGTGCACAATCGCGGAATTGGTGATACTTTTTTGTATATCTACCCAATTCTGATGGGTTTTGGGAGTCAAAATCCTAATATGAGCCCGCTAAAAAAAAAATTATAACTTTTCGTATAAACATTGTCAAATAGGCTTTTTGATTGGTATACCGTACCTAGTAAAACAGAAAACAAGTAGGTTTCTCTTTTTGTATCCAATCAAAAAAGTGTACTATTCTATTTATTTCTATATAACTATTCTATTTATTTCTATATAGATATACCACCACCAATACATTATAAACACTTAGATAGAAAATCCTAGGAATTTTACTACACATGATTACTTTCTTCTATTTTTTAGAGTAAGTATAACGGAAA